TTTTTGATTCAATGAAAATTTGCCGCGCGATAGTTTACTGAAAATTCCCTATAGGCAACATATATACATAAGATAACCAATTGACTATCTGTGTAACAATTTCCGTTCTGGGGTTTACATATAAAACTAATTGTTGTTATAATTGAAATTGAGAAGGATTTTTTTTTGAAAAGAATCAATACTGATTCGTTATATATCAATTTGTATTTTCTTATGTCATTAGGCAAAGACAATTCGAAATTCAACTCCAAGAATCATTCATGAATTCGCAGTCGGGAGTGAATAGTTAAAGGGTCAAATTTTTCATAAATTTTCCCAGAAAATCCACATTTATTTTTTTCACTAGAAAAGCGAGAGGAAGTTTTGAGGCATTGTGTGTTTTGAAATACTATACAATCAATCGAAGGGGTGGAGCAAATCTAATCAAAAGGGAGAAAGGGCTTTCTTTTTAGGTTTCTGTATCGGTTTGGCGGCATGGCCGAGCGGTAAGGCGGGGGACTGCAAATCCTTTTTCCCCAGTTCAAATCTGGGTGTCGCCTGATCAACAAAAGAATCGAAATTTATTATTCGGTTCTGCTGATCTAACTCGCCGAATTATTCCCCAGCAGAAGCAAAAGAAAGGGACTGTTGATACTTAGTCCTGTTCATGGGTTTTCTAAAAGATTGTAAATCGTTGTATCGAGGGTTTAAGGAAAGATTCTAATGGTCGAAGGGCTATCGAGACTTCCCGATCCCTTCTACTACTAATACTAATGATTGGATTGTAAAGTCCGATAGCCTGCGGGTAGGACAGCGAATCGAATTCAATTAGAAATGGTGGAAAGGGGCAGAAGAGTTTTTAGATATTGTATATACATATCCAAACTCGCGAGAATCTCTGAGTGTTCGGACATTCAATCAATATTAGAGTGGATAGATAATTTACTTTGTTTATTGAATTGATAAAAAAAGTGCAAAAAGAAATAATTTTTGGGGTCAACCCCCCGCTAAGAATATAATATACTGTCTCTCCACTATTTCACATAGATAGCGATCTATCTATTTCTGCTTTTTACCTATAAACAAAAAAAGAATGAGCCTTAGTATTCCTACATGGTCCATTCATAACATTCCCTTGCGGTGTCATTGCGTTTTTTACTTGTGTTTACATAGAGGAATTTTTTAGAAGTGGATTTCTTGAATTGATTCATGAAAAGTCTTTGGTCAAAATCCCTTTTTGACTCTGCACCATGGATTCCACTATTATTAGTGAGCAATAATGGAATAATTCTATCATAGAGATAGGGGGCATAATTCACATGGATATAGTAAGTCTTGCTTGGGCTGCTTTAATGGTAGTCTTTACATTTTCTCTTTCACTCGTAGTATGGGGAAGAAGTGGTCTCTAGAAGCACTACTAATTGAGTTGAGGAATCAAACTCTATCAATTGTTTTATAAATCGTTCTGCAAAGCATTTTGAACTATTTAAAATAAAGATTTCTTCATTTTCAAATTTCATTGGATTCTAGAAGAATGTATTCTAGAAGAGTAAAACGATTCTTTCAGATTGATCGGAACAAATAAATGTATCAAAGAAATAGAATTGGGTCCTATGTCAATTCCATATATAAAATGAATATTGACACTAATATATCTACATATCTAATATGAAGATAATACGGTAGATTGATCTATATTAAGCCTCTAGCTTTATTATAAAGTACAACTTTATACACTCCAATAACAGTACAGTACGGTAAGAAAGAACTCGATGAATCTTTCTTACCATACTATCGGATCTCATAGAATACTGCCGATTATAGCCCGCCCATTTCATTTATTCATTTAAGACGCAAAATTAGAATCCCTTTCATTTGATTTTTTCAACCATTGATAAGATCAAGTTTCATTCAAATTAATTATTTTGACTGACTGTTTTTACGTAAATGATAAGTAAAAAAGCAGTAGGAACTAAAATGAACAGTGCAGTAGCAATAAATGCAAGAATATTTACTTCCATAATCTCATCGTTTTTTACTTCACAATAACTCGGGATTTAATCCCCTAGAGATAATAAATCTTGCGCCTCTAACTTCAATGGACGATATTGAATCCGATCACTATTATGAATAACAATATCTAAGCTATCAAATCAATTCGTCGTCGAAACTGGAATAATATAACATCGGGAGATCTTTTATCCATACCGAATACGAAATAGGATTCCCGGCCCAATCAAAAAATCCTCTATTTAACATTATGTAGCATTCTTTTCTCTTGCTTAGTTTCTCTAACCTATCTTAGGTCTCCTTTGTACAATCATCAAATGAAGTCTCATCTCACCACCGACTCCTTTCTATTAGCTACACACCGCCAACAAAAAAGCTAAGCCCTAAACGCCCTTTTTTTAAGGATCTAATAATTTTCTTTGGAAGACAAAGAAGTGTGATAAAGCTGAGTCTCGGGAAAAAGATGGAATTTTCCATCTTTTTCACTATTTTCGTTATTTTCATTTTAGTTTTAGGCTTTGTTCTTTCTTGGACAGGACCCCGAAAAAAATAGAAAAAATAGTAAGCAAAAACTGATTCATTCCATTGCGAAAAAGGGGAAGGGGTTCCTTGCTTGATCTTTATCTTTCTTTTAACCTTGGTTATTCGTACTGGGACACATATAGCAAAAGCTCATTGTCCAATTTTAATAAAATTGATTTTTAAACTTCACATTTAGTAATTGAGGTTACACAAACAAAAACAGAGCTAGAAGGGGAAATTTTGTTAAATTCATTTTGTATTATACAAGAAACGAATTCCATCTGTGGATATGCGCCCGAGAAAGAGATCGGACTTTGTTCCATTCCATGAATGGGGATCAATTCAAAAAGAAGACTCAGTATCTCTTCGAATACTTACTATAATAATAAGGCTACCAACCAATAACTAATCGACATACGTCTTTCTCCGTTCAATCAGTCCTCGTTGAAGTAATGAAAATGGCTATTTGTTTGATGAAAAATGCGAAAGGAAAAAAAGAATCCCCTTGGGAATGAGATGCTGCTCTATGTATCCTCTTTGACAGAAAGAGGAGAGGCAGATTGGTGTACTTATTGGATTCGTCGGGACTGACGGGGCTCGAACCCGCAGCTTCCACCTTGACAGGGCGGTGCTCTGACCAATTGAACTACAATCCCAGGGAAATAAGGGATCTAGCATAAAATTTGCTTCTTTTTTATTCCCCCGTATCAGGTATTTCTGAAGAACAAGGGTGTTCTACCATCTCATGGTAGATTGGGGAATTGTTGGGCCGAGCTGGATTTGAACCAGCGTAGACATATTGCCAACGAATTTACAGTCCGTCCCCATTAACCGCTCGGGCATCGACCCAGGATTTAGGCGTATTGGTAATTCCCGACCAACTTCTTTTCGTAGTACCCTACCCCCAGGGGAAGTCGAATCCCCGTTGCCTCCTTGAAAGAGAGATGTCCTGAACCACTAGACGATGGGGGCATACTTGCTTAACTGCTATCATACCAATTCTATTGACAATTCTATGAATTGTCAATAGAATTGATATGCTCAGATCGAAAGTATATTTTGGTTTTTCACGATTTGCGAGAAATTTTGGATTCGTTATTCATATTCATGAATCCAGAATTGGATTCTTTAGTTTATTTGTCTCATAGATATTTAAGTTCGGGGCCAGGGAGAATCTATTCATCATATGATCTAATCGAACTGGAAAAAGAGGGGTAATCAATCAACATTACGTTTCCACATTAAAGTAACTAATTTCCATTATTCTGCTAAAAATAACAATGATACGTCAAAGACATCAACTTTTTATGGCTAAATATATAAATAGGTCCAGAAACCAGAACAAAAATACGATCGATATTGTGGCTCAATATGCACCAACGGATTTTTCTATCTACGACAACGGTAACGAAACTTGGAAGGATTTAGTTAGTAAGGTGAGCAATCACGGCAGTCTACTCGGAAAAGAGACGTTTGATACAGACAAACGAATCTTTAAACAGATGCCTTTGGGGGATGAAAAAGATGACGCGATTTTGTATGTAGAAAATTGTTCTGAGGCATCTAAAAGATATTATTTCCAAAATAAAGCCAGGGTGAACGAGCGAATTATCCGAAACTCTGTCCTGATCAGGATCGCTTCTTTGAAGGTAACTTTGGGCGCGGGGCTAACCGATCAAATGAAACACGACATTTGTAGCTGTAGCCAATTAACCTCCCAAATTCTGGATTGTGCATTTTATTGGGGGGCGGCAGGCAAGCCAACAAAATGGATCGAGCAGAGAATCCTATCACTCATAGACCTTATTTTTCAAACAAATGAATGAAATAGACCTTATGAAAAAAAAATATTAAAAACAAATGAATGAAATAGACCTTATTAAAAAAAAATATTAAAAAAAAAATGAATGAAAATGAATGGGAACTCTACTCTGTCGGCCCGGTACATAATACCGGGCCTTATGAGGCCGTAATCTAGTTAATTAGAGTAAGAATACATTTGATTGGAGAAATTTGGAATTGAACCATTTGAAAAATAAACGTATTCGTTCTCTAGTGGATCTTGTAAAAGATCTATTCGCATTAGCCTTAGAATTTGGTAACTTTCACTTACTGACTGATTAGTACCTACTATTGGATTTGAACCAATGACTGCCGCCGTATGAAAGCAATACTCTACCACTGAGTTAAGTAGGTCGTTTTTCATTATTCCCAATAGAAGAAAACAAATAGGACCTTGCTCTGAACTAATCCCCCGCTCTTCGGGGGACATAGAATAGTCAGAGTATAGTCTTTTCCAATGCAATAAAGTTGCGTAGTATCTTTTTTGTTCACTAAAAATCTTGAATCTATGTGGAATTCGTAGGTGTACATGGATCAATCAAGTTCATTTCCTTCTGATGGGGATCCATTCATTCAATAAAAGAAAAGCTATTAAAGTCGGTTTTGAAAAAAAAAATTCCTTGCATTTTACTCTAGACTTGCTAGTT